GGAAGTAAGAAGCCCTTTTGACATCTCTTCATCTGCAAAGAATTCTCGATGTGAAAACACAGAGACAGGGGGCTGATCTTTGAATAGGAAAAAGAGTGGATCTGCAGGGTCCCAAATGAATTGGCTTATTCGAAAAAAGCCTTGTTCTTTGGAAGATCTATCTCGTGTCTGGTACTGCATGGTTCCACTCTGCAAGAACTCCGAATCATTCTCTTGAAGCTCATTCTCTTCATCATAAATGATCCGCTTGCCCCGAAATGACCTGGCCCAATAGGGAAATCCCAATTCATTGGGCCTTTCGATACAATAAAATAGAAAGCCCCAAGGGCGCCATATTCTAGGAGCCCAAACTATGTGATTGAATAAATCCTCTTCTATCTGTTGCGGGTCGAGGGCTCCTTCTACTTCCCCTTCTTCAAACTCCGATTCGTATTTTTGATAGAGAAATCTCTGATCAACGATAGAACAAGATCCATTTTGCATCATATCTAAAGGATTCCTTGGTTCGGGCCGAAGAAGCAATGTCACTCGATCATTATCAAACTGACTGCAATCTTTTTCTGTCCGTGAGGATCCCCCCAGAGCACCTTCTACTTCTAATAGGCCATGAACTAGATCAGAAGCATTCTCAACGAGTCCATAAGAAGTGATCCCATTTTTTTCATCAGGCCCGGGTAGAGACCAAAGGTCTTGGGCGACCGATCCGGCAGAACAACTCAAAAGATAAAGAAGTATCGTTAATTTCTTCATGCTCGTTCCAAGTTCGAAGTACCATTTGTACAAATAAGAATCCCTTTCGTTACATGATTTCTTCTTCATATAGATAGATATAGGATCTATGGGGCAATTACTTAGAAGTACATTTTGTGCAACAGCCCTTCCTATCTGATAGAAAAGGATCTCATGATCCTGAACCGATCTTACCCGGGATCGCAAATCCCAAGTTTGTCTATGAAGAGCGGATCTAATTGTATTAGTGTCTATAATTGATTTCTTCTGTGTAATACTAATCGCTAGGGCCTCATTGGTAAGTGCTACAAGATCTCGTGCATTGGAACCCATGGTTATGGACCCGAATTCATTAGTATGGAACATTTTCTTTTCCAAGTGAAATCCCTTAGTATATGAAAGATTGAAAAAGTGCTTTCGTTGTTGTGGAATAAGAAGCCTTCGTATCTTAATGCATGTATTTAATTTATTCGGAACTATTAGAGCGGGATCCACTTTTTGGGGAATATGAGTCGAAGCAATAACAAGAATATTTCTAGTGGAACATCTTTCACAATCCCTGGATAGATAGTTCACTAATAGACCGAGGGATAAGTAATTCGACTCATTCACATCCAGATCATGAATGTTTGGAATCCATATTATGCAAGGAGACATTGCTTTTGCTAATTCGAATTGAAGGGTGATAGAAAATCGGTCTATTTCCGGCATCATATCCATAGTTAGCGCATTCATCAGAGTTAGCAGCTCCAGCTCCGTATCGAGGTCAAGATCGATATCGTCACTAGCATCAATCTCGTCACTATCATCAATATTGTCACTATCATCAATATCGATATCATCAATAAGAAAACCTTTAGGCTTGTTATCCAGGAACTTGTTCAGAAATACCAAAGGAACATAGGAGTTTGTCGCTAGGTATTTGACCAAATAGGAGCGTCCAGTTCCTATAGAACCTATCACTAAAATACCCCTAGAGGGGGATAGGGCTAAGCGGAGCGAAAAGGGTTTTTCATGAGACGGGAAATGCAAACTATTAGCCCCACACGAGGTTTGTGAATAAGTGATTGTCTGATAATGAGCAAGGAATATCCGTCTTTCTGCTAAACAGGATGTATTGAACTCATAATTCATTAGACACTTTTTATGAATGTCAACTAAATATCCTAAGTAAATTGCTCCCGGGTGTTCAATCATTTGATAACCAGAGTCGTTCTTTGATAAATGATCACTAGATAAATAATCACTATGAGTCAGACTCAATAGAATTTGATCAATCCCTTTTTCTGTCGTTAAGGTGGAGAACTGAACCAAAAATTCTCTTTCTTCATCATCAATCGAATCACTGTTCGCAACCCAGGATTCCATTTTATCATCAATCCAATCACTGTTCACGTTTTTTCTTTTTCTTATCAATGAATAGATCTCTTTACTTGTATGACTTAGATGTCTCGTATTTCTCGAAAAAGTGATTCGATTGGTGGGATTTGGTATGATACTTATGAGATCGATGAGATTGATATTCAAATATTTCTTCTTAGAACGGATTGATTTGACCCCATAAGCGGGATCACCACCCAATAGCATGTTGCCGCCAGAAACAGAACCCCTGATTTCTTCTAGAGAATCTCCTAATTGTTCCAGAGCAACTAGAAAGAGATTCTTTAACCAGAAAGAATTCAGTTCAGATGTAGGATACCTATCCAGAAGTTTTCGCAACTCAATCATGTATGGTGGAATCATCAAAGATTTGACCTTTTCAAACTCTGTC